ATATTATATATATATATATATATATATATATATATATATTATATATTATATATTATATATTATATATTATATATTATATATTATAATGGGTGCTTTTATTTCCATTTAGTGCCATGATTAATATTATGTCAGTTTAGTTGCTCTTGGATTTAGGGGTTTGACAAGAATTAAGCAGCTATTCAGGCTAGTGTTAGTTTTATGGGGGGTAGGGGGGTTTAGTTAAAAGAGTATGTAGTTTTAGATTGTTTAGGTTGAAATTACTGTCGTGGGTTTTTGTAAAATTTTATGTCCTACTAGCATTAATTAAATAATACCATATATGATTTATGTAAGACCAATCAATTTGAACGAGGGTCCAGTTTCATTAAGTTGGCAGGTATCAGGTATGGGGGCCTGAAGACACAGAGAAAAATAAAAACTACTATATGCAAGTAAAACCACCGTATGCCAGGTTATAAACTTAATGTATAGAACACATTAACCAGAGGCCTTTTAAAAAGAGACGTATGGACTTTATTAACTTGATGTGCCTGAAAAAACAACCAGAGGCCAGAATAGATCAGTTATGTACGCCATCTATCACATGGACGTGACACTAGTGATGTTGTATCTTACTAACAAGGGTTGCTTATTTCTCGTGATTAGGTAGATTAATAAATAACCAGGTACTGTGGCGATAGTCATGGTGTAGAATAATTATTTAATTTTATGTCCTTAAACCATTTCACTAATATATACTTGTATAATATTCATGTTGATATAATATGTATGTAAAATCAATAAGTTTATGTAAATGTCAAATTAAACATTAACATTGTTAAAGATATGCTAACGGAAAATAAATGAATGTACAATAATACATAGAGAGTATTGTGTGAATTATTTCTACCAAGCAATGGTAGGTAAAAATGGGCTTATGTTTAGCGTATATGCCCGATATACCCTGTTGGGGGGGAGGGGGGGGTACCTTTAAATTTCTACCAAGCAATGGTAGGTAAAAATGGGCTTATGTTTAGCGTATATGCCCGATACCTATAGTCAAGAGGTAGTTTAATAAAAGATTTCAGCTTTGGGAGCTGGGGATGAAGGTTGAAGTCCTTCTCTTTTGATATTCTAGGAAGGTTGGTAGTCTTCAGTCTTTGGTTTACAAGACCAATGCTTTAGTGGGTTAAGCTACTAGAATATTTTAAGCTAGTATTTTGTTTTCGATTATACCTGCGGCAGGGATAAGGATTAATAAGGTTGAGAAGTAGATAATGGAGGCTACTTGGCCAATTATAATAAATGGGTTTTCAACAGGTTGTCCTCCGATTCATGTTAGTACTAGAAGGTTGGCGGTGAAAGATCAGAATAGGATTTGTGTGAGTGGTCGGAATTGAGCTGTTCGTTGTTTTGATGTATGTAGGGCGGGCATTAAGAATAATACTAGGATGGAGAGTAGTAGGGCAAGTACGCCACCTAATTTGTTTGGGATAGATCGTAGAATTGCGTAGGCGAAAAGGAAGTATCATTCTGGTTTGATGTGTGGTGGGGTAGATAGGGGGTTGGCTGGTGTGAAATTGTCTGGGTCCCCTAAAAGGTTTGGGGAGAATAGTGTTAAGGTCAGTAGGAGGGCTAGTATTAAAATGACTCCTAGAAGGTCTTTATACGAGAAGTAAGGGTGGAATGGGATTTTGTCAGTGTTTGAGTTTAGTCCTGTTGGGTTGTTTGATCCGGTTTCATGTAGAAAAAGTAGGTGTACTATTGTTAGACCTATAATGGTAAATGGTAGAAGGAAGTGGAAGGTAAAGAATCGGGTTAAGGTTGCGTTGTCTACTGAGAATCCGCCTCAGATTCATTGTACTAATGTGTTACCAATATATGGAATGGCTGAGAGGAGGTTGGTAATAACGGTTGCACCTCAGAAGGATATTTGGCCTCATGGTAGTACATAACCTATGAATGCGGTGGCTATTGTTAGGAGTAGTAGGATAATTCCTGTGTTTCAGGTTTCTTTATATAAGTATGAGCCGTAGTAAAGTCCTCGTCCAATGTGGAGATAAATGCATATGAAGAAGAGGGAGGCACCGTTAGCATGTATATTGCGGATAAGTCACCCGTATTGTACATCTCGGGTGATATGGGTTACTGATGAGAATGCTAGTGAAATGTCTGGGGAATAGTGTATAGCTAGGAAGATTCCGGTAAGGGTTTGTAGAATTAAGCAAGTGCCTAGTAAGGATCCAAAGTTTCATCAGGCAGAGATGTTGGAGGGGCTTGGTAGATCAATGAATGAGTTGTTGATGATTTTTGTTAGTGGGTGGGTTTTTCGGTAGTTTATGGTCATTGGTTTTATTATAGTTGAAAACAACGGTGGTATTTCAAACCACAAGTCTCGGTTAAACCCGAGTAATAACTATGATATACTTTATGTTTTTATTCGGATTCTGCTTTGTATTTTGAATAGTGGGCGTGTCTTGTAATCCGTCACCTTATTATGGTGTTCTCAGTTTAGTATTAGGGGCAGCTTCTGGATGTGGAGTATTGGTTGGTATAGGAGGATCTTTTATGTCTTTGGTGCTATTCTTAATTTATTTAGGGGGGATGTTGGTGGTTTTTGCTTATTCATCTGCGTTAGTGGCGGATCCTTATCCGGTGGGTTGGGGAAGTTTAGGGGGGTTAGTTTATGTGGTGGGGTTTGTGTTGCTTGTTTTAGGTCTTGTAATTATAGGTTCTTTTTTGTACGGTGTAGAGGGGTTTGGAGAGGCTACGGCTGATGGTATTGGGTTGTGTGCTGTTCGTTTGGATTTTGGTGGGGTTTCGTGATTTTATTATTATGGTAGTATGATGTTTTTAATTTCTGGGTGAGGATTGTTGTTAACGTTGTTTGTTGTATTGGAGATGGTGCGAGGTTTATCTTGTGGGACGTTATATTCTATTAGGGACTAGAAATTATGGGTAGTAGTATCTATTAGTAGATGGGTTTACAATTTTATTCTTTCCTTTCTACCCCCCTCCCCCCCAAGACACCCATTCTGACCCCACCCCTGGGGGGTGGGGTGGGGTCATTGGTAAAATAGGTTAGTTAATGTGGGCGGATTGGTGGATCTAGTGCGGGAATAATTTCAGGAAATAGTAGTAATAGCAGCACTAGTGATAGTGTTAGGAGGAATGAGATTAGGTAGATTTTGATTAGGCCTTTTTGTATTGCATGAGTAAAGCTTACTGGGATTTTTTGTCACTTGGCTACTACTTTTGGGCCAAGGTATTCGTATCAAGCTGTGTCATTTAAGTGGGTTACAATTTTTTGGGCTAGTTTTAGGTATTTTTTTGAGAATTTGCGATGGGTTAGGTGGTTGAAGTGGGCGGATGAGCTGGTGAAATTATGGATTTCGGAAGGTTTTAGGGGTATTTTATTAGCTATTGAGGTTAGTTTTAGGCCCACTAGGATACCGATGACTGTTACTGTTAATGCTGCAATTTTAATTCATATTGGTATGGTTGCTGTTGGTGTATTAATTGGAATATTTGATATAATAAGTCATCCGGCTGCAATGCTGCCTGTACCGAGGCGAGTAATTGGGTTTATGATTGTGGGAATTTTTTCATGAATAAGTAATGCGAATGATTGTTTGGGGTACCCTGTTATCACTAGTAGTGCAATTCGTAGGGTATAGACTGCAGTAAATGAGGTTGCTATAAGTGTTATGAGTAAGGCCCAAGAGTTTAAGTATGATGTTGATATGGTTTCAATGATCGCATCTTTGGAGTAATATCCAGTTAAGAATGGTATGCCTATAAGTGCTATGCTGCCGATAGTTAGAAATGTGGAGGTAACTGGTAGGGGTTTATGCAGTCCTCCTATTTTTCGAATGTCTTGTTCGTTGTTTAGGCTGTGGATAATGAAGCCTGCGCATATGAATAATATGGCTTTAAAGAATGCGTGTATGCATATGTGTAGGAAAGCTATATTTGGTTCGTTTAAGCCAATGGTAACTATTATGAGGCCTAGTTGGCTTGATGTAGAGTAAGCAATAATTTTTTTGAGGTCATTTTGGGATAGAGCGCACAGGGATGCAAAGAATGTGGTGATAGCTCCTAAGCATAGGCAGATTGATAGAGCTGTGTTGTTGGATGCTAGTAATGGGTGTACTCGGATGAGTAAGAAGATGCCAGCGACGACTATGGTGCTGGAGTGTAGTAATGCTGAGACTGGAGTTGGGCCTTCTATAGCTGCTGGCAGTCATGGGTGAAGTCCAAATTGGGCTGATTTTCCGGTTGCGGCTAGGATAAATCCTAGGAGTGGTGCGAGAGGGGCATGGAAATCATCTGATATGGGTAGTTGTCAGGCTAATGAGTTTACGTTTGTTATGAATCAGGCCATGCTGATGAATAATCCAAAGTCACCGATGCGGTTGTAGATAATGGCTATTAAGGCTGATAAGAGTGTTTCTTCTCGGCCACGTCATCAGCCAATAAGTAGGAAGGATATAACCCCTACTCCCTCTCAGCCAATAAAGAATTGGAATAGATTGTTGGATGTAACTAAGATTATTATGGCTGATAGGAAGATTAGTATGTATTTAAAGAATTTGTCGGTATATAGATCTCCTAGCATGTATCAACGAGAATATTCAATGATAGCTCATGCGATATATAGGGCAATTGGTACAAATGCGATAGCATATAGGTCATGATTGAAGCTTATTTTAGCGGAGAATGAGGTTGTGTTTACTAGGTCAATGTCAGAGGTAGTTTCTGTGGGGAATGTCAATAAGTTGGTTAATGGGAGTATGGTGATGAAGAATGCTGTTTTTACAGCTGTTTTTGTTTTTAGGAAAAGTCATGTTTTTGACAGATATACGGATATGATTAGTGGTAACATTAGTGTGAACAAAGCTAATAAAATAGACATGTTGGTCATACACATGAACTTTTACTTGGATTTGCACCAAGGGTGGATGGTTTCTAAAACCAATGGATTACTTCTATCCTTTAAAAGTGAGGGAGCTGAGGGGTTAGTCTCAGGTATAGGAATTAGCAGTTCTTATTGTGAATCACCTCTCTCGGTTTATAAGGAGGTTTGAACTCCTATTTTTAGAGCCACAGTCTAATGTTTGTTTTAAAACTATATTAACAGTGAAAAGTACCTAAGATTAGTCCTGGTTTTATTATTAATAATATTATGGGGAGGATATGTAGGATTATGAGAAGGTGTTCCCGTGTATGGGTGGGTGGTATTATTTTGATATATGAGGGTATTCCTCCTCACTGTGTTGTGGATAACATATATAGGGTATATGTAGCAGTGATAATGGTCCCCGATCCTGTTGCTAGGATTGTAATGTTTGACCAGTTGAATAGTGAGGCGATAATAGTTAGTTCTCCTATTAGATTAATGGTTGGTGGAATGGCTATGTTGGCTAAGCTAGCGAGTAGTCATCATAGGCCTATTAGTGGGTATAGTAGTTGTATGTTTCGGGCTAGTAACAGTGTTCGGCTATGGATTCGTTCGTAGTTTGTATTAGCTAGGCAGAATAGTATTGATGATGTTAGGCCATGGGCGATTATAAGTGTAATAGCACCTGTGTATGCTCATTGGGTTTGTGTTAGTGTTGCAGCAATAACAAGACCTATGTGACTTACTGATGAGTAGGCAATCAATGATTTTAAATCTGTTTGGCGTAGGCAGATTGAACCAGTTATGATCACTCCTCATAGTGCTAGTACTATGAATGGGTAGGAAAGTGTTTTTGATAGAGGATTTAGTGTTGGTATAATTCGGATGATTCCATATCCCCCTAGTTTAAGTAGTACTGCTGCTAGGATTATTGACCCTGCGATTGGGGCTTCTACGTGTGCCTTTGGTAGTCATAAGTGTAATCCATATAAGGGTATTTTGATTATAAAGGCAGTTAGTAGTGCAAATCATCATATTGTATGGGCTCATGTGTTTAGTATAGTGGGTTGGTTAAGTTGGATTATGTAAGTGGACAGTGTGCCAGTTTGATTTTGTAGGGAGAGGAGGGCGATTAGTAATGGGAGGGATCCAATAAGGGTGTAAAATAGGAAATAAGTTCCAGCGTTTAGTCGTTCTATTTGATTTCCTCAGCGTGTGATAATTGCTAGTGTTGGGATTAGTGTGGTTTCGAATATGATGAAGAATATAGTTAGTTCTGTTGCTGAGAAGGCAAGTACTAGTGAGATTTGTAATAGGATGGTGATGAAAATAAAGGTTCGTTTTCGTGAAATTGGTTCTATAATAAGATGGTTTTGACTTGCTAGTATTATTAATGGGGTGAGTCAGCATGATAGGGTGAGTAGTGGAGCTGAAATGTAGTCGATGCTTATATAATAGTTGGAGAAGCTTATAGTTAGTTCTTGGGAAGGTTTAAATCATTGTAGGCTTAAAAGGGCAACTCCAAAGGTGTTAATGGATGTGGTGGGTCATAGTTGTTTTGGCTTGCAGAGTATGATTGTTGGGAGTAATATAATTGTTGGAAGTAGAACTTTTAGCATTGTAAAAGGTTTAAGTTTTGGAGATGATCTGAGCCATGAGTTCGTGAGGATGCTACTAGTAATGAGAGTCCTATGCCTGCTTCACAGGCAGAGAAGGATAATATTAACATAGGGGTTAGTATAAATGATGAGGTTTGTAGTTGGATTGGTCATATTGATAGTGCGATATAGAGAGACAGTATTATACTTTCAAGGCATAGTAGGGTTGAAATAAGGTGGGTTTGGTGTAATGAGAGCCCTGTGATGCTGATAATGAAGGCTGAGTAATAGCTGAAATGTATGGGAGTCATTTGGTAGCCGTGAAGTTTAATCACGATTAACTAAGTCGAAATTAGTTGTCTTGTGTTAGACTAGCTATCTATTCTGCTCATTCTAAACCCCCTTGAACTCATTCGTGGATAAGTCCTAATGTCAGCAGTAATAGGATAATAAGAGCTCAGGTAAAGGTTCAAGTTGGTGATGGGAGTTGGATGGCTCATGGTAGAGGTAGGAGTAGCGCAATTTCTAAGTCAAATAAGAGGAATAAGATTGCTACTGAGGAAGAATCGGATGGAGAATGGTAAGCGAGCTGATTCTAGTGGGTCAAATCCACATTCGTATGGGGATAGTTTTTCAGTATCCGGTTTTATTAGTGTTAGTCAGTAGTTTAGTATTATCAGGGCTGTGGACAGGGTGATGGCAATTGTTATGGTTGAGATTGTTACGTTTATTACTCTTCTTTAGGGTTATAACTAAAACTTAATGATTGGAAGTCATTTGTACTATTATACTAGAAGAGTATGAGCCTCATCAGTAGATTGATACATAGAGAAATAGTCATACGACATCTACGAAATGTCAGTATCAGGCAGCTGCTTCAAACCCAAAGTGGTGGGTGGAGGTGAAGTGAAATTTAATTTGTCGTAGGAGGCACACAATTAAGAATGTTGATCCAATAATTACATGAAGTCCATGGAAGCCTGTTGCAATGAAGAAAGTAGAGCCATACACACCGTCAGTGATTGTGAAGGGAGCTTCGTAGTACTCTATGGCTTGTAGTGTTGTAAAGTATAAACCTAGTAAGATTGTAAGGGTGAGGGCTTGAATAGTTTGACTTCGGTTGGTTTCTATAAGGCTATGGTGGGCTCAGGTAATTGTTACCCCTGAAGCTAGCAGTACTGCTGTATTTAATAGGGGTACTTCAAATGGGTTTAGTGGGGTAATTCCTGTTGGTGGTCAACATCCACCTAGTTCTGGGGTTGGGGCTAGACTTGAGTGATAAAAGGCTCAGAAAAATCCAATGAAGAAGAATACTTCTGATGTAATGAATAGGATTATACCATATCGTAAGCTTTTTTGTACAGGGGGAGTGTGATGTCCTTGGAAAGTTCCTTCACGTACGATATCCCGTCATCATTGAAATATGGTTAGTAGTATAGTTAATAGGCCTAGGGTTATTAATAGTGTTGAGTTGTAGTGGAACCATATGGCAAGTCCTGAGGTTATTAGTAGTGCTGCTGCTGCGCCTGTTAATGGTCACGGGCTTGGATCTACTATATGATAGGCGTGTGTTTGGCGGGTCATTAGATGTTTTCTTGGAGGTAGAGGCTTAGCAATAATACAAACACATAGGCTTGAATTATAGCTACGGCTAGCTCTAGGATTGTCAACGATAGGAGTACCACAGTGGTTATTGCAGATAGGGTAAGTATTGTTGGTAATAGTGAGAGTGTTGCAGTGGAGGTAAGTTGGATTAATAAATGACCTGCTGTTAAATTGGCTGTAAGTCGTACACCTAGGGCTAGTGGTCGGATGAAAAGGCTAATTGTTTCAATAATAATAAGAGTTGGAGTCAACAGGGTTGGGGTACCTTCTGGTAATAGATGTCCTAATGATTTGGTTGGTTGGTTTCGGAGGCCGGTAAGTACTGTAGCTAATCATATTGGAATAGCTATTCCTATATTTATAGAGAGTTGTGTAGTAGGGGTAAATGTGTATGGTAGAAGTCCAAGGAGATTAGTTGTTAAGAGTATAATTATGAGTGATGTTAAGATGATGGATCATTGGTGGCCTGTTTTGTTGATTGGCAGTATTAGTTGTTTTGTGAATAAGTTAATTGCTCATAATTGAAGGGTTGATAAGCGGTTTGTTAGTCATCGGTTGTTTTGGGTTGGGAATATAATTGGGGGTATTAATAGGGCTAGGACGGCTAGTGGGATTCCCAGGATTTGTGGGCTTATGAATTGGTCGAAGAATGTTAGGTTCATGGTCAAGTTCATGGGTTTGTGCGTATAGTTTTATTGTCTTTGTTGGTAGGGTTGTTTGTTGGTAGGTAGGATGAAATTTTTGGCTGTAAGATAAGAATATATATTAATCATGAGGAGGAAAGGATTAGAAATCATGGGTCTGGATTTAATTGTGGCATATCACTAAGGAGGACGGAAATTCTCTTTTTCTAGCTTAAAAGGCTAGCGCTAATCCTTTTAGCTTCTGTAGTGATTAGGAAAATATTAGAGAGGATCAATTTTCGAAGTGTTGTAGTGGTACAGATTCGATTACGATTGGTATGAAGCTATGGTTAGCCCCACAGATTTCTGAGCACTGTCCAAAGAATACTCCTGGCCGTGTGACAATGAAAGTTGCTTGATTCAATCGTCCTGGGACTGCATCTGTTTTTACACCTAATGATGGTACTGCTCATGAGTGTAAGACGTCTTCAGCTGAGATTAGCATACGAATGGGGGATTCTATTGGTATTACTATACGATGGTCTACTTCTAATAATCGGAAATGTCCGTTTGGCAGATCTTGAGTTGGGATTATGTAGGAGTCAAATTCTAGGTTTTCATAGTCAGTGTATTCATATGTTCAGTATCATTGATGTCCTATGGCTTTAATGGTTAAATGTGGGTTATTAATTTCGTCTATTAAGTAAAGGACTCGTAAGGAGGGTAGTGCAATAGTAATTAGGACAATGGCTGGTAAGATAGTTCAAATTATTTCTACTTCTTGAGCGTTTATAGTGTTAGTGTATGTTAGTTTTGTTGTTATTATTAGTGTGATAATGTAGAGTACTAGGGTACTAATTAAAAATACAATTATTAGGGTGTGGTCATGGAAGTGGAGGAGTTCTTCTATGATAGGTGATATTGCGTCTTGGAATCCTAGTAAGAAGGGGTGTGCTATTAAGTCGTAAAGGATTTAAACCTATAATTTAGCCTTGACAAGGTTAAGTAATGTGTTTTACTAACGTCTTAGGAGAAGGAAACATAAAGGTTATGTGATTGGCTTGAAACTAATTTAAGGGGGTTCGATTCCTCCCTTTCTTGGATTTGTACATGGGCTGGTTCTTCATAGGTATGATGTGGAGGTGGGCAGCCATGAAGTCACTCTACATTGGTGGTTGTAAGTTCAATTTTTATAACTTTTCGTTTTGAGGAGAATGCTTCTCAGATAATAAATATTATTATAATTACTGCTACTAAGGAAATTAAGGATCCGATTGATGAGATAGAATTTCATAGGGTGTATGCGTCTGGGTAATCGGAATAACGTCGTGGTATTCCAGCAAGACCTAGAAAATGTTGAGGGAAAAAGGTTATGTTGACTCCTGCAAATATTACGCCAAAGTGTACTTTTGCTCAAGTTTGGTGTAATGAGTATCCTGTGAAAAGTGGGAATCAATGGGTAAATCCTGCTATAATGGCGAATACAGCCCCTATTGATAGAACATAGTGGAAATGTGCTACTACATAGTAAGTGTCATGCAGTACAATGTCTAATGATGAATTGGCTAGTACGATGCCTGTTAGCCCTCCGATAGTAAAGAGGAAGATGAAGCCGAGGGCTCATAGTATGGCGGCATCTCATTTAACTATTCCTCCGTGCAGGGTAGCTAACCAGCTGAATACTTTTACCCCCGTTGGGATGGCGATAATTATTGTTGCGGATGTAAAATAGGCTCGAGTGTCTACGTCTATTCCGACGGTAAACATGTGGTGGGCTCATACGATGAAGCCTAAGAACCCAATGGATATTATTGCTCAAACTATTCCTATGTAGCCAAAAGGTTCTTTTTTGCCAGCGTAATAGGTGACGACGTGGGAGATTATACCAAATCCAGGTAGGATTAGGATATATACTTCTGGGTGACCAAAGAATCAGAATAAGTGTTGATATAGGATTGGGTCTCCTCCTCCTGAAGGGTCAAAGAAGGTTGTATTTAGGTTTCGGTCTGTTAATAGTATAGTGATGCCTGCAGCTAGTACTGGTAGCGATAGTAGTAATAGGACAGCTGTAATAAGTACTGATCATACAAATAGGGGTGTTTGGTATTGTGATATGGCTGGGGATTTTATGTTGATTGCTGTAGTAATGAAGTTGATAGCCCCTAGAATTGAAGATACTCCTGCTAAATGAAGAGAAAAGATAGTTAGATCTACAGAGGCACCGGCGTGGGCTAGGTTTCCAGCTAGTGGGGGGTATACAGTTCAGCCTGTGCCTGCGCCTGCTTCAATTCCTGATGATGCTAGAAGTAATAGTAATGAAGGGGGTAAAAGTCAAAAACTTATGTTGTTTATACGTGGAAATGCTATATCTGGTGCTCCAATTATCAGTGGTACAAGTCAATTTCCAAATCCACCAATTATAATTGGCATAACTATGAAGAAAATTATAATAAAAGCATGGGCTGTGACGATAACATTATAGACTTGGTCATCTCCTAAAAGGGTACCTGGTTGGCTTAGTTCTGCGCGGATTAATAAGCTTAATGCTGTGCCTACTATTCCTGCTCAGGCCCCGAAAATAAAATATAAGGTGCCAATGTCTTTATGGTTGGTAGAGAAAAATCAGCGGGTAAAAATCACGGGTAAGATGGCTGAGTGGTTAAGCGTTAGGCTGTAGACCTTTTGACAGAGGTTTAATCCCTCTTCTTATCAAACCCCGTAGTGAAATTCATGTCAAATTGCAAATTTGAAGATGCACTTTAGTTGGTGCCGGGGTTTCCCGCTTTTTATAGAGCGGGAAAAGTAGGCAAAAGCCCGCTGGATTGGGTGTTTAGCTGTTAACTAAATTGTTATGGGATCGAGGCCCATTTGTCTAGTAAGACCTTAGCTTAATTAAAGTGTTTGAGTTGCATTCATAAGATATAAGATAGAGTCTTATAGGCCTTAACAGAAACTAAGAGGTTTTATCTCTTGTTTGGGGCTTTGAAGGCCTCTGGTTTAATAGGCTTGATCCTAAGTTTCTATGGGATGGTTAGTAGGGTTGGTGTAATTGGTAGGAGGGTAATAGATAATGTGGTTATTGTGGCTAGGTAGAGTTTTTTGTTGGATTTGTGACGTCATTGTTGTAAGTAGTTGGTTGAGTTTGGTGGTAGTGTGATGGTTGTATAGTATGAGACTCGTAGGTAGAAGAATAGGCTAAGTAGTGAGATTAGGGCTATTGAAGTGGCTATAATAAATATGTGTTGTTTGGTTAGTTCTTGTAGGATTAATCATTTAGGAATAAATCCTGTTAGTGGGGGTAGGCCGGCTAGTGATATAAGGGTTAGTATTATTATAGTGTTTAGTGTTGGTAATTTTGTTCATGATGTTATTATTACTGAGATTATGTTTGTTTCTAAAGTTTTAATTATTAAGAATGTTGTTGAGGTTATGATGATGTATGTGTAGAATGTGAGTAGTGTGAGTTTAGGAGATAGAGTAAGGATTGCAGCTATTCATCCTAGGTGAGCGATGGAGGATGATGCTATAATTTTTCGTAGTTGGGTTTGGTTTAGTCCATATCATCCACCGATTAGGGCGGATGTTAGTCCCATTGTTAATATTAGTGGTGTATTTAGGGATTGATAGGTTGTTATTAGTAGGGATAGTGGAGCTAATTTTTGTCAGGTAGTTAAGATTAAGGCTGTTATTGTAGTGGTCCCTTGTAGTACTTCTGGTAATCAGAAGTGAAATGGAGCAATTCCTAATTTGATGGCTAGGGCTGTAGTGAGGATTATGCATGGGGTGTCGTTTGATATTTGTGTAATATCTCATTGTCCTAGTGTTCAGGCATTTATAATACTTGAAAATAAGATTAGTGTTGAAGCGGTTGCCTGTGTTAGGAAGTATTTAGTAGCTGCTTCAATTGCTCGTGGATGGTGTTGTTTAGCAATTAGTGGGATAATGGCTAAGGTGTTGATTTCTAGACCAGTTCATGCTAGGATTCAGTGGCTGCTAGATATTGTAAGTAGGGGGCCTATAATTAGACTTGAAATAATGATCACATTTGTGTGGGGGCTTATTAGTAGAGGAGGGGTTTAAACCAACATTTTCGGGGTATGGGCCCGATAGCTTAGTTAGCTGACTTTACTAGGATGTAGTATAATTGGAAGTATAGAGAGTTTTGATCTCTCTGGTGTAGGTTCGAGTCCTATTTTTCTAAGGAGACGAGAGGATTTTAGCCTCTATTATTCACCCTATCAAGGTAATCCTTTAATTCAGGCACGTGTCCTATAGTATTGGAGGTAGTCCAGAGGAGGTGATTGGTATTGATATATGTCAGAGACATAATGCTAGGGTGATGGGAAGAAAGTTTTTTCATAATAGGTGTATTAGTTGATCATATCGAAATCGTGGGTATGAGGCTCGGATTCATAGGAATCCTGCTGAGAGTAGTATTACTTTTGATATTAATGATAGAGAGAATAGTTCTGGGGTGTTGTTTATGAGGGTTGGGTTAAGGAATAGGATAGTTGTAATAGTATTTATTATTAAGATGTTGGTATACTCTGCTAGAAATAACAGGGCAAATGGTCCGGCAGAGTATTCAACATTAAATCCAGATACCAGTTCGGATTCTCCTTCGGTTAGGTCGAATGGTGCCCGATTTGTTTCTGCTAATGTGGAGATGTATCATATTATTATTAGTGGCCAAGATGAAAATATTAGGTATATCGGTTCTTGTGTAATTATGAATGTTTGTATGTTAAATCCGCCTGAGAATAAAGTTAATGAGAGTAGGATGATTCCTAGGGTTACTTCGTATGAGATAGTTTGGGCTACTGCTCGTAGGGCGCCTATTAGAGCGTATTTGGAATTTGAAGCTCAACCAGATCATAGGATGGAGTAAACTATGAAGCTGGATATGGAGATTAGGAATAGAAGGCCTAGATTTAGGTCAGCTAGTGGAAAGGGTAGTGGTAGTGGGAGTCAAATTGATAGGGCTAATAATAAGGCTAGGATTGGTGATATTATGAATAATGAGGTAGATGAATTTAGTGGGTAGATTGGTTCTTTGATGAAAAGTTTTACACCGTCTGCTACTGGTTGTAATAACCCATATGGGCCTACGATGTTGGGTCCTTTCCGAAGTTGTATGTATCCTAGTACTTTTCGTTCTAGCAGGGTGAAAAAGGCAACAGCAATTAAGATTGGAATTATATATATGAGTGGAGATATTAAGTTGGATAGTAAGGGTTTTATAATTGGGGAGGGGAGTTGAACCCCTGGATAAAGGGTTTAGGCCTTTTGCATTATTACCTAGCTCTGCCACCCCAACAAGGCCCTTATTTTGGGGCTGTGGTTTCATTTTAAATTATTAGTTGAGTTGTTTTCACTAATGTAGGGTAAGGCTTGTTTTTAATGTAGGCCTTGTCTTTTCGGTCCTTTCGTACTGGAAAAGACTCAAGGTTAATATAGATAGAAACCGACCTGGATTGCTCCGGTCTGAACTCAGATCACGTAGGACTATTAATCGTTGAACAAACGAACCCTTGATAGCGGTTTCACCATCAGGATGTCCTGATCCAACATCGAGGTCGTAAACCCCATCGTCGATAAGGGCTCTGGGATGGGATTGCGCTGTTATCCCTGGGGTAGCTTGGTTCGTTGATCAAATATATTGGATCTTTTTACTGTTAGCACTTTGAATTGTGAGTCTAGGTTAAAAAGAAGAATGTTCTTTTTTCGGAGGTTTTGTTTTACTCCGAGGTCGCCCCAACCGAAAACGTGGATCATGTACTGGTTGATTATAAGTCCTTAGTTAGGTGTTTATGGTAGTTGATTTGTGTTTAAAGTTCCACAGGGTCTTCTCGTCTTATAGGGTTATCCTCGCTTTTGCACGGGGAGATCAATTTCACTGATTATCTGTAAGAGACAGGTAGAACCTCGTTTGGCCGTTCATTCTAGTCTTTATTTAGAAGACAAGTGATTACGCTACCTTTGCACGGTTATGATACCGCGGCCGTTTAAAACAGTGTCACTGGGCAGGCATTACCCCTAATACTTGTGTGTTGCTAGGGGCTATGTTTTTGGTAAACAGTCGAGTTCGATTAGTTTGCCTAGTTCCTTTTACAGGTTTTAATCTTTCTTACGTGCGCTCCTGTGTTGGGTTAACAGTTTAGTTATATGGTGTTTTAAGTGTTGTTATCTCATATAGTATTGGTTGTTAATAATCAGTAGTTTATCTATTATGATTTAAGCTAGCGCGCAAGAGAAGTTTTTCTTCTTGTTACTCATTTTAGCATTAGTTCTTCTATGAGGGTAGGATGGCTCAGTGTTATTTGGGGATAAAAGTTTTATGTTAATATTTATATAATGGTGAGCTTTGACGCTTTCTTTTGATGGTGGCTGCTTTAAAGCCTACGGAGTATTTTATTTTGGTGTTTTGTCCTCTATTTTAGGTTGTATCCTTTTTCAATTGGGCTGTACCCCAATTGAATATATCTTAAACTTTTCTTTTAGGTGAAGACTTTAGGTCGTTTTTAGAAAATTTAAGGCTGAACTTATATTCATTTATTGAGCAACCAGCTATCACCAAGTTCGATAGGCTTTTCACTTCTACTTATAAGGTCTTTCCACTCTTTTGCCACAGAGACGGATTTAGCCTATGATATTGGCTGCCTTTAAGTAGCTCACTTGGTTTCGGGGGTTTAGACTTTAGTTCTCTTTGCTTAATTGTGCTGGTTAAATCATGATGCGGGAGGTATAAGGGTTAATCTTTGCTTTTTATTGCTTAGTGGTTTCATGTTTTTCATCTTTCCCTTGCGGTACTGTCTTTATCGCTCCTGTTTTACTTTTCTATCACCTATACTTAGATGGTAAAATGTTTTGGTTAAGTTTTTGGTAGTATGATTTTGTTTGTTGTGGTTATTGTTTGTTGTTGGGCTAGATTTATTGCTCAAAATAGTCTTGATTTAACAGACATCTTTCAGGTGTAAGCTGAATGCTTTTCGTTAAGCTACGTTTTGATATTCCAAGTACACCTTCCGGTGCACTTACCTTGTTACGACTTGCCTCATCTGTTTTATTTGTTATGGCTTATTTATGGTTTATTGGTTTAGTATTGATGAGGGTGACGGGCGGTGTGTGCGCACCTCAGGACCGGTTTAAATTGGGCTCTCTGCTCCCAGTTTACTGCTAAATCCTACTTGCTGGACTGTTTCATGGTTCCTTTCCGTGAGTGTTATTTCTAGTATAGAAAATGTAGCCCATTTCTTCCATCTCAATTAGCTACACCTTGACCTGACTTGTTAATGGTTTATATTGTTTTGCTTACTTTTGTATCCTTCATAGGGTAAGCTGGCGACGGCGGTATATAGGCTGATTGGCAAGAGATGGTGAGGTGTATCGTGGATTGTCGATTATAGAACAGGCTCCTCTAGGTGGGTTTGAGGTACCGCCAAGTCCTTAGAGTTTCAAGCGTTTTTGCTCGTAATTCTCTGGCGGATATTTTTGTATGTAAATATCTAGGTTTAGGGCTAAGCATAGTGGGGTATCTAATCCCAGTTTGTGTCTTAGCGATCGTGGGTTCAAATAGTTCCGTTAATATTAAGGTTATTTTCATAATGTGTTAATATATACTTTTGCGTATGACAGCTAAGTAAGTAGTTCACCTTAATTTTATGGGTTAAAAAGTTTTAATCACATTTTACGCCGTTTGTCTGTTAATTTGGGCCTCTTGTGTAACCGCGGTGGCTGGCACGAGATTTACCAGCTCATGTTTGCTATGACTAAGTCAAGCTTTCGCTTATTGCTTAATTTTTATCACTGCTGAGTACCCTTGGGGGTGTGGCTAAAGCTAGGTGTTTTGGGCTATCATGGTGTGCCTGATACCGGCTCCTTCAGTCTTATTAGATTGTTAGGGCGTTTTCACTGGTGTGCTGATACTTGCATGTGTAAGTTTAGCAAAAAATAACAGTAAGGTTAGGACCAAATCTTTGTGTTTTTGGGGTATATTGGTTACCCATCTTGGCAACTTCAGTGCCATGCTTTGTGATAAGCTACAATAAC